AAACCAAAGGGACTAAACAGGAACAAGAGGAATCCCCCGAAGAAGAGCCTTCTTCTTACCTTTTGTCGGAAGAAAAGGACAAAATCGATGAAACGAAAGAGAAAAAAGTAAATGTGAATGGAAAGAGTAATGATGAATCCGACTTTCCATTGAAAGAGACATCATCTAAAAAAAAAAAAGTTTATGTTTATGATAGTTTTTATCTAGATGAGAATCAAGAAGGTAAAAAGTAGTAAAAAGTCAAAATATGAAATTCAATTTTATTAATAAAAAAATGAATACAGCGAACAAATACAATAAGAGATACGAAGAAATGCGACCACCTCCTACATATTTTATAACCTCTCCAATAAAAAAACTTGCAAGACCCATTACATTTGTAATTCTATCGATTATTTGTCTATCAAAAAAATGAGTTAGTTCTGCCAATCCTCTTAGACCCCCAGTTATAAATTTTGTATAAAAAGCATCTATATAACCACGATTATATGACAAACGATATATTAAATATATTAGTTTGTCCCTAAGAATTCTTTGAGAACCCTTTTTGACAACTAAATTTAGGAAGTTCAAATTTTGTAAAGATGAATAAACAGGCTTGTATAAAAAGGATGCGAAAAAAATTCCTCCAAAAGCTATACTGACTGGAAAAGTTGCATTTGTGAAAAATTTATACCAATCCTTGGATTCTTTAGAATTTTGATCTAACAGGTTTATCGGTGGAGTTAACAATTTTGATAATATATCCAATCCCTCCCCCTCTTGATTGAAAGTAATTCCTATGAACCCACTAAACAAGGTAAAAAAGACCAATATAAGTATAGGAACTAGCATAGTATTGTTCGATTCATGAGGATAAGGATTTAAAGTATTATTAAAATGAATAGTACGAAAAGCCCTCGTTATCTTTCTTACATTAAGATCAAGTCGATCCGTCTTCTTGCAAAAACAAAAAAACGAAGCCCTTTTATTATTATTTATTTTTAATAAAGATAATAAATAATTTTTTTTTTTTATCGGACTTGGCCCCTCTTTACCCCATAAAGATATTGAATAGAAGGAGCTACCTTTTTTTCCACTGTAATCTTGAAAATGAGGATTCAAATGACCTTCAAAAGTAAGTAAATAGATCCGAAACATATAAAATGCGGTTAATCCAGCCGCGGAACAAGCGATTATTGAAAAAATCGGTGAATATAACCAACTATCATTAAGTATTTCATCTTTAGACCAAAAACATGCAAAGGGAGGAATACCACAAAGAGAAAGTGTACCTAGTAAAAAAGAAATTTTTGTAATTGGAACATGTTTTGTTAAACCGCCCATAAGAACCATATTCTGACTTTTATCGGGAGAATACCCAACAATAGCCTCCATTGAATGAATAATTGATCCAGATCCTAAAAACAACAAAGCTTTTGAATAGGCGTGAGTAATCAAATGAAATAAAGCGGCTCGAGAAGAGCCGAGACCTAAAGCTAACATGATATAGCCCAATTGAGACATTGTAGAATAAGCTAAACTTCTCTTAATATCTTTTTGAGCAAGAGCTAAGGTAGCTCCTAATAGTACTGTTAATATACCTATTAAGGCTATTAAATTCATAACGTAAGGTATGACTAAGAAAAGAGGAAGAAGACGAGCTACAAGAAAAATGCCTGCTGCTACCATAGTAGCAGCATGTATGAGAGCCGAAATAGGAGTAGGCCCTTCCATGGCATCGGGTAACCACACATGAAGGGGAAACTGCGCGGATTTAGCAACTGCACCGGAAAATAATAGCAAGGAACACAAAGTAACAAATAACAAATCAATCTCATTTTTATAAATTAAGTTATTGAATATTTCGAACAAATCCCGAAATTCGAAACTACCAGTTATCCAATAAAAACCTAAAATTCCTAATAATAAACCAAAATCCCCGACACGGTTAGTTATAAACGCCTTTTGACACGCAGTACCCACAAGAGGTCGCGTAAACCAAAAACCTATTAATAGATAAGAACACATCCCAACCAATTCCCAAAAAATATAAATTTGTATTAAATTACAACTCGAGACTAAACCCAACATTGAAGTATTGAAAAAACTCATAGAAGCAAAAAATCTCAAATAGCCTTGATCATGAGACATATAATTGTCGCTATAAATAAGCACCATGATTCCAACAGTAGTGATCAATATTAACATAATAGAAGTCAGCGGGTCGATCAAATAGCCGAACTCTAAAGAAAAATCATTATTGATAGTCCAAGACCACACTGATTTATAGATGGAACTGCTATCGATTTGCTGAAGAAGAAGATTTAGTGAAAAAAGCATGACTAGACTTAACAAAACAACACTAGAAAAAGACAACATACGGCGAATTTTTTTTGTTACTGTCGGAAAAAGTAGAAGCCCCCCCATTATTACCATAGGAACTGGAAGTGTAATAAAAGGGATGATCCCGGAATATTGATATATATGTTCCATAATTTTTTTTTAATCAATTGTCTTTGACTCCCTCGTTCTTGTCCCTTTTGAAAAGAGCCGGTCAATAAAAAAAGCAAAATATGCAAAACTTAACTAAAATTTTATATTCGTAATTATTATTAGTCTAAATCTGAATCTTTTCAAAGAACTTCACATAGTCAAATCAATAAGTTAGACTTGATCAAATAATATGATATTTGATCAAATAATATGATATACCCAAGGTATTATTAAAAAGTAAAAAAATACTGACTTTTTTTCTTTTTTTTTTATATTAATTTACTATTAACTAATAGTTATTTATAGTAAGAAAAATTGTTATGAAGATCTAAAAAATGAAAAGTTTTTTTAGGAATTACGAGAATTTCTATCTATAGAGAAAGGATAAAGAGTTATAGCAAAAACAGTACTTGATTTTGATATGAATCGTAAAAAACTGTGCATACCTTGACCCAATTAAATCAGAATTTCTTTGTAGTTCGTTTATCTCGAATCAGAGTCGTTAAACAATCAATTTTTGAACGGATTTATTGTATTCCATTAGAATAAAAGACATTTATATTTTTTTATATTTTATATTTGTAGTAAATTCGACGGTATTGAATACTTTCCATGGAATTAAAAAATAAATAACTAAAATGTCTTTTCGAAAATCATGTATCCTTTAATAGATTAACTAATGCCGTCTCATTTTATTTTTTTTTTAATTGAAAGTTGGGTATACTTCCTTTTCAAGCTTAACCTTGCTCGAAAAAATTTTGTATTAGGTACGCATGTCTTAGGCTTTTGAATGTCTAGATATATTTTATTCGATCTATATTACATGTATAAAAGTAGCATGACGAAAATAGACAGAAATAGAAATGAAAATGAATAGGTTTTTTAGAAAAATAGTAGAATCTAAGGAAAAAAAGGATACTGAATAGTAAAGATAAAGAACACTTTTTTTAACCAAAAAATGTCTTTCACATCCAATCCTAGCAATGAGTAACCTCCAAATTTGTGAATGGCAGTTCCAAAAAAGCGCACTTCTATATCAAAAAAGCGTATTCGTAAAAATAGTTGGAAAAGAAAGGGATATTGGGCAGCGTTGAAAGCCTTTTCATTAGCGAAATCCCTTGCTACGGGGAATTCAAAAAGTTTTTTTGTGCGACAAATAAAAATAAAAAGCCAAAGGGTGAAATAATCTAACTTGTCCTGAATAGAAAAAAGTCTAGTTTATTTTTATTTTTTTTTGCTAATTTTGAATCTAAAATGGAAAAAAGGCTTTTCATTCACTTCATTCACTAATGTTTTGAATTGATCAATATTAAATTGAACTCATTTTTCTTTTAGGATATGTCGAATGCAAAGTCTGTTATCTACAGAATCCTCAACTTAGACTTTTTTTTTAACAAAAGACAAAATACAAGACACAAGGTTTCAACTTTCTTTTTAGTCTCTTTTAGTCTTTTTGATCATTTTCGCGGGATGGGGATTATTATTTTATTTTCCCCATCGACCTTTATCACCACCTATCACAATAAATAAATAAGGATTATGATTAGAACGTCCAAATCCCTATTAAAATAATAAAATAAAAGGTTTATCGATTAATCAATTTTCTTCTTTCCTAACCTAAAAAAGATTGCATTGAATTGACTCTTTAAATCTCGACGATTGAATAATAATTGGTTATTATGATTTCTAGCAAGCCGCTATGGTGAAATCGGTAGACACGCTGCTCTTAGGAAGCAGTGCTAGAGCATCTCGGTTCGAGTCCGAGTAGCGGCATGGCACTTTCTACCTATAAAAAGTTCCTATAATGAATTCAATTACTTATTTGAATTGATTCTATAGAATCGTGGGGACCTTTTCTTTTATGATATTTTCTACTTTAGAGCATATATTAACTCATATATCCGTTTCGGTTGTTTCCATTGTAATTACAATTCATTTGATAATTATCTTACTCGATGAAATCGTCGGACTATATGAGTCGTCAGAAAAGGGAACGATAGCCGCTTTTTTCTGTATAACTGGATTATTAGTTACTCGTTGTATTTATTTGGGACATTTACCATTAAGTAATTTATATGAATCATTAGTCTTTCTTTCATGGAGTTTATTCATTATTCATATAATTCCGTATTTTAAAAAACATCAAAAAAATTTAAGCCTAATAACCGCGTCAAGTGCACTTTTTACCCAAGGCTTTGCTACTTCCGGTTTTTTAACTGAAATGCATCGGTCTGCACTATTAGTACCGGCTCTACAATCGCAGTGGTTAGTAATGCACGTAAGTATGATGGTATTGGCCTATGCGGCCCTTTTATGTGGATCATTATTATCAGTGGCTCTTCTAGTCATTACATTTCGAAAAATCATAAGGATTCTTTTTCTTTTTAAAAGCAATAATTTAGTAAATAAATCTTTTTTCTTTAATGAGATTCAATACATGAACGGAAGTGGCAGTGTTTTACGAAGCACTTCTTTTGTTTCTTCAAAAAATTATTACAGGTCTCAGTTGATTCACCAATTAGATTGTTGGAGTTATCATATTATTAGTATAGGATTTATCCTTTTAACTATGGGTATTCTTTCGGGAGCAGTCTGGGCTAATGAGGCATGGGGATCATATTGGAGTTGGGACCCAAAAGAAACTTGGGCATTTATTACTTGGGCAATATTCGCAATTTATTTACATACTAGAACACATAAAAAATGGGAAGGTGTAAATTCCGCAATTGTGGCTTTTATAGGCTTTCTTCTAATTTGGATATGTTATTTAGGAGTTAATCTATTAGGAATAGGGCTGCACAGTTATGGTTCATTTACATTAATATCTAATTGAAATATCTAATTGAATTTAAGACAAAAAAAGAGGGTCTTGACAAAAACAACCATAGGACAACGTATAAGTCTATATAAGAAACTTTGTGTAAATGCCATCCATCGAGAACCATTTGAATCAAGCAATAAGTGATTCAAATGGTTCTGTCAAAGGGCACACTATCCAGTTACAATTTTTTTTTAAAACTTCAAAAAAAAGCCTTTATTTCGATTTTTTTTTGAATTATATAATTATTAGTTTTTTTTTTGTAGAATTAAAAATTAATAATTATACAAAATAGCCTCGATCTTGTCACCTGATAATAAGAAAACGAAGTCCGGATAAATGCCAATACCTATTACAGGTAGAAGGATAGATATTGAAATAAACAACTCTCGCGGTCCAAAATCCAAAAAAGAAGAATTTGAGGCATTAAATAGCTTGTATCCATAGAACATCTGGTGTAACATAGACAATAAATAAACAGGAGTTAATATCGTTCCAATTGCCATGACAAAAGTAATTAGTATTTTTGCCAGTAAAAGAAATTTTTGGCTAGTAATTATTCCAAAAAATATTATCAATTCTGCAAAAAAACCGCTCATGCCCGGTAATGCAAGAGAAGCCATTGATGAGATACTGAACATCGTGAATATTTTTGGAACCGAGATAGCCATTCCTCCCATTTTATCGAGATAAAGAAGACGTATTCTATCATAACTCGTTCCTGCCACGAAAAAAAGTGCAGCACCAATAAATCCATGAGATATTATTTGTAAAAGAGCTCCGTTAAGTCCCGTATCGCTTAGAGAGCAAATTCCTATAATTATAAAACCCATATGAGATACCGAGGAATAGGCTATTCTTTTTTTTAAATTACGTTGACTAGGAGATGTTGAAGCTGCATAAATTATTTGAATTGTGCCTATTATTATCAACCAGGGAGAAACTAGAGAGTGAGCATGGGGTAATAATTCCATATTGATCCGAACCAACCCATATGCTCCCATTTTTAATAATATTCCGGCTAGAAGCATACAAGTGCTGTAATGTGCCTCTCCGTGAGTATCTGGTAACCATGTATGTAAGGGTATAATCGGTAATTTGACAGCAAAAGCAATAAGAAATCCAATATAGAATATTATTTCCAGCGCTAAAGGATAGGGTTGATTGGCTAATGTTTCAAAATTTAATGTTGGCTCATTGGAACCATATAAACAGATACCTAGAATTCCTATTAATAAAAAAAGAGAACCCCCTGCGGTGTATAAAATAAACTTTGTAGCTGAATACAAACGTTGCTTTCCCCCCCACATAAATATAAGTAGATAAACGGGAATTAATTCTAACTCCCACATGATGAAAAAAAGTAAAAGATCTCGAGAAGAAAATAATCCTATTTGACCACTATACATGGCTAACATCAAGAAATGGAATAGTCTGGAATCTCGAGTAACTGGCCAAGCCGCTAAAGTAGCTAAAGTAGTGATAAATCCTGTCAGTAAAATGGGTCCTATAGAAAGTCCATCTATTCCCAATCTCCAGTAAAAACAAAAAAAATCGACCCACTTATAATTCTCCGCCAATTGAATTAATAGATCGTCCGATTGGAAACGATAGCAGAATACGTAGGTCATTAAAAGAAGTTCTAATACGCATATACATATAGCATACCACCTAATTACTTTATTTCCTCCCTGAGGCTGAGGCAGAAAGAAAATTAAGGAACCTGCGGATATCGGAAAGACTACAAAGATTGTTAACCAAGGGAAAAAATTCGTGATAAAGACAAGATAGACTTGGACCAGAAAAACCCGTGCTCATGCTCAAAACAGAATATGTTTCTATTTTTTTGTTTCGAGTACGGGTTTTGTCGATAAAAAACAATGTATTCAAACCATGTTGTTGGAAATGGGTCAATAAGCTAGACCCATGCTTCGAGTTGTTTCATGCCACAAATAAACTCGAACACTCAAAAAATCCGTTGGACAGGCCGATTCACATCTCTTACAGCCGACGCAGTCCTCTGTTCTTGGAGCAGAAGCAATTTGCTTAGCTTTACATCCGTCCCAAGGTATCATTTCTAATACATCTGTGGGGCAGGCTCGTACGCATTGGGTACACCCTATACATGTATCATAAATCTTTACTGAATGCGACATTGGGTCTATAAATTTTTGAACGTCATAAATTTTGATCTAGTAATTTTATAAATGAATCATATCTTTATATACTAGATGAATCAATAATTGACAAGAATTTTTGGAATCAATTCTGGATCGAGGCATGTGCATGAAAAAGGGCAAAGAGACTTTGATTTCTTACGTTTTGACAAAGATAATTATATAGCCTACATGCTATATAATTATCTTTTTGGTGAATATTATCATTTATATGATTAATACTACTTATTCAACAAATTAGATTGATTGATACGCGTTGATTTTCTGTTACGATAAATTGAGGAAACAATAGCCAGTCCAATAGCTGCTTCAGCCGCTGCAATAGCTATAACAAATATTGAGCAAATAGTTCCTTTTAATTGGCGACTATCAAAAAAATCAGAAAATGTGACGAAATTGATATTAATTGCATTCATTAGAAGTTCAAGACACATAAGGGCTCTAACCATATTTTGGCTCGTGATCAATCCATAAATACCTATACAAAATAAATAGGCACTCAAAACAAGTATATGTTCTAGCATCATTGACCAACTCCTTCGCAATTTCGATTTATTTCAAATTTATTTCAATATGAACAAAAATTTAACAGAGTCGATTGACTCGAATATAACAAGTAAAAAAAAAAGAATATATTGGTAATAGATCGAATAAAAGAAGTTCTATTTTGAATATATTGCTATTTATACACGAATAATCTTCAAATAGAATTAAAGGAAACTAAATGTGATAAGACAAAACAAAGTTTCATTTTTATTACTGCGGCTAGGTCTAAGGCTTTACTATTGTTACTGACGAGCCGCAGCAATCGCGCCTATTAACGCAACTAAAAGAATTATTGAAATGAGTTCAAATGGAAGAAAAAAATCTGTTGATAAACGAATTCCAATTTGTTGACTATTCGTGATCAAATCTTTCTCTATAATCTGGTTTGATCTTGTAGTCCAAATAATCCCATACCATGACGTATCTGGAATAGTAGTAATTAGTAAAAGAAAAATACTTGTACAAACCAGTGAAGTAACCCCGCCTACGGCGTTCCAAAGAGAAAAAGTGTTGTTATATTCTGAACCATTCATGAACATCACAGCAAATACGATTAAAACATTTATGGCTCCTACGTAAATAAGCAGTTGTGCGGCCGCTACAAAATAGGAATTTGATAAAATATAGAATAAGGCTATACAAATAAGAACCAATCCCAACGAAAAGGCGGAATAAATTGGGTTGGTAAGCAATACCACCCCTAAACTGAATAATATAAGGCCCAATCCCAGAAATACTAAAATAAAATCATGTATTGATCCAGGTAAATCCATTTTACGTATAAAGAAGAGAGAAATATATCGAATTTTTTCATGACCTTATTGATGACCCGACCAGGAACAAAAACTTTTTGATACGTTCCTATAATTGAATGAAACCCTAAACGGTGTGAATTGAGGTATAGCTATTAGAATAATCTCACTCTGTATCCCAAAGGAGAGTTCGACACTCTAAAAACTAAAAAATATTTCTATTTCAAACTATTTCGAAATAATTCCGTATCTATTAAGATATTTGAAGATATTTTCAATCAAAATTTAGAGATTTTGACTCAAAATTAAGTCGCAATTATTACAATTATTACAATCAATCCAATCAACAGTTAAAGATTTGTAGTCATTTTCTTGACCAAAAAAAAGGAAGAAACCTCATCTCTTTCGATCAAAACCGAATTTTAGTAATTATTCTTTATCTTTAATCAAGGGTTTACTCCTTTTTAGTTGAGGCAAAGTCGAAATCGTTCGAATTGTATAATCGTCAATTACTGATATTGGTAAACGACCCAAAGCAATTTGATTATAATTCAATTCGTGACGATCATAAGTAGAAAGCTCATATTCTTCAGTCATTGATAAACAATTTGTTGGACAATACTCAACGCAGTTACCACAAAATATACAGATTCCAAAATCAATACTATAATTAAGCAATCGTTTCTTTCGAATATTCGTTTCGAATTGCCAATCAACAACGGGTAAATCTATAGGACATACACGAACACATACCTCACAAGCAATACATTTATCAAATTCAAAATGGATTCGACCGCGGAAACGCTCCGATGTAATTAATTTTTCATAAGGGTATTGAATAGTTACGGGTAAACGATTTGCGTGGGATAAGGTAATCATAAAACTTTGACCAATGTACCTTACAGCCCTTATTGTTTGTTGACCATAATTTCTGAACCCAGTCACCATAGGGAGCATATCCTAATTAGCTAGGAACAATTTGATGTTTGTTTCTTTCTCTTGTTTGAGACATATAGACTTATAGTATTCCATTACAATGAAAGGAGTTGTGAAGAGGTTGTTAATAATAGATTGCCGAGAGAAATAGGTAAAAGAAATTTCCAGCCAAGATTTAATAGTTGATCCATTCTTAGTCTAGGTAAAGTCCACCTTGTTGTGATAGAAATGAACAAGAACAAATAAGTTTTAGCCAATATAATAAAGATACCCGTTGTTGTTCCAAAAACCCCACTCAATTTATTTAGTTCAAAAAGCTTAGGAAAAAAAAAGTGCGGAATAGAAATATTCCAACCGCCCAAGTAAAGAACTGTTACAAATAATGACGAAACTAATAGGTTTAGATAGGAAGCAACATAAAATAAACCAAATTTGATACCCGAATATTCGGTTTGATAACCGGCTACTAATTCTTCTTCCGCTTCTGGTAAATCAAAGGGCAATCTCTCGCATTCTGCTAGAGAAGAAATTAGAAAAACAATAAACCCTATAGGTTGCCGCCACAAATTCCACCCCCAAAGACCATATTTTGACTGTGACTCAACTATATCAACTGTACTTAAACTATTAGATAATTATAGTCGATGAGAACATAACTGTCCCCACCGCTATTCCAGAACCATACATGAGATTTTCACCTCATATGGCTCCTCGAGGGTCATAAATAAATCTAAGGACAAAGTCATATTTTATTTATTTTGATACGTTTGTCAGATAGGTTAGTTTGTAGAATAGATAGGATCACAATGTCCTCTAATTAGACCAATGGAATTCTGTCTGTTATTGTTATAACAATAAATAAAGATAAAGTACTTCTGAATTGATCTCATCCTTTAAGAATTTCAGCTTTTCCTTGTTGAGTAATAACTTTCGTATTTCAATCAAATACTCCTTGTGGGTGTGTAGAAATATTAATAGATCTTTCAACCCAACCTTTTTTTCGACTCCGAAAAAGAATTCTACATACCATTAATTTTTAAAATATGGTATAAATTTTATCTCTATGATAAAGAAAGAATAAAAAGGATCATTTTTTATTCTATTGTGATTTTCTTTTTTCTTTTTCTATTGTTAGAGTTTTTTTTGTTCCTATTCTTCTTTCTTTTCTGAGAAAAAATGGACTTAAAAAAGTAAAGGGTTGTTTCGTTTCTGATAGTGATTTTTATAATCGGTGGATAGGAGCATACTCTGGATCGGAATTGTGGGGAGTACTACTTGATCATTTCTACGAATTTAAAGCCCCAATTATTATTCTTTTTAGATTCTTTTTTTAGGCAAAAATGTCCTTTGGGATAATTTACATAATCTCGATTACTAATCCGTTGCCTATCTTGGTGTTTCTAACCAATCCACTCATTTTTGCTCAATCCCCCGTTATCGTTATGGTAATACATGCCAACGATAGTAAAACGTCAATACGGTTGATCATTGGAACCCCGCTTCAAGCCAGGATGACTAATCAACCAATCTTGGGGTAAAAAATCTATTCTTATTTTTTTTTCGCTTTCCTCTTAGTCTTGTACCTAGGAAATGAGACTGATTCTTTTTACTGCGAATTTAAAAGCTGTTTTCTTTCACTCATATAACTATCCGATTTAGATCATCCACTTTAATTTTTAATTTTAATGATAAATATATATATATATATTAAAATATATCTATTTAATTCATTTCGCCTAGTCTTTCATAATTTCTTAGAAATAAGGGCGTAGAGAAAAGTTTATGTTTCAATGACTCGCACGTAGAGATATTGATAAAACACATATAGTTAATGGTATTTCATAACTAATTGATTGAGCAGCGGCTCGTAGACCACCTAAAAAAGAATATTTATTATTTGATCCATATCCTGACATAAGAAGTCCGATGGGAGCAATACTTGAAATGGCAATCCATAAAAAAACACCAATCTTTAGATCAGCTAAAACTAGGTGATAGCCAAAAGGAATTACTGAATAGCTTAGTAGAATTGATATGACTGCTATGGATGGGCCAACGCTGAATAAACGAGTATCTCCCCGAGATGGAAGAAGATTCTCTTTAAAAAGTAGTTTTATCCCGTCTGCTAGAGCTTGAAGAACTCCTAAAGGACCAGCATATTCGGGCCCAATACGTTGTTGTACTCCTGCGGCTATTTCTCGTTCTAACCACACAATTACTAGTACCCCTATTGTTATTCCCAATACAAGAGTTAAAATAGGAACAAGCATCCATATAATGTTATATATCTCTTTTACGGATTCTAATCCGGAAAAAGAATGAATATTTTGTATTTCTGGTGTATCAAGTATCATTTCAACGATCAACTTCCCCCATAATGATATCGATGCTACCTAGTATCGTCATAATATCAGCCAATTTCATTCTTTTAACTAACTGAGGAAGAATTTGCAAATTAATAAACCCCGGTGGACGAATTTTCCATCTCCAAGGAAAACCACTCTGGTCCCCTATCAGAAAAATTCCCAATTCTCCCTTTGGTGCTTCGACTCTCACATAAAGTTCTTGTTTCGGCAATTCAAAAGTAGGAGAGGTTTTTTTACTAATGAATCGATATTCAAAATCATTCCAGTTTTGATCCCTCTCTCTATCAAAACATCGGGTTTCTAAATTCTCATAGGGCCCCCCCGGAATTCTTTCCAGAGCCTGTTGAATAATTTTTATGGATTCCTTCATTTCACTGATTCGGACTAAATAACGAGCTAATGAATCGCCTTCTTTTTGCCACGGGACTTCCCAATCAAATTCATTGTAACATTCATAATGATCAACTTTGCGAAGATCCCAGTGTATTCCAGAAGCTCGTAGCATTGGTCCTGATAAACCCCAATTTATTGCTTCCTCTGCACTAATAATACCTACGCCTTCAACTCGTTCTAAAAAAATAGGATTTCGTGTAATAAGGTTTTGATATTCAGCAACCCCTGTTAAAAAATAATCACAGAAATCCAAGCATTTATCTATCCAGCCATGAGGTAGATCGGCCACTACTCCTCCGATACGAAAAAAATTATGCATCATTCTCATCCCAGTGGCAGCTTCGAATAGATCATATACTAATTCCCGTTCTCTGAAAATATAGAAGAAAGGGGTTTGCGCACCAATATCTGCCATAAAAGGGCCAAGCCATAACAGATGAGAAGCTATACGACTCAACTCCAACATAATTACTCTGATATGGCTAGCTCTTTTAGGTATTTGAATATTTCCCAGCCGTTCTGGTCCATTTACCGTTATTGCTTCTGTAAACATCGTAGCTAAATAATCCCAACGTGTTACATAGGGCAGATATTGGATAATTGTTCGGTTTTCCGCAATTTTTTCCATCCCTCTGTGTAAATAACCTAATATTGGTTCACAGTCAATAACATCTTCACCATCTAGAGTAATGATGAGTCGAAGAACACCATGCATTGATGGATGGTGTGGGCCCATATTGACTATCATGAGTTCTTGTCTTGGAGATGATACATTCATAGGTTTTTCCTCGATTCATTCTTCCATACCTTACTAGAAACGAAAAGAAGCTCATCAAAATGCAAGATCTAATATCTAATAATAATAAATCAAATAATTCAAAAATTACTTTTCAAATTAACGTGTTTTTGGTTCCCGAATAGCCAACTGACTAATTAATTTTTTATAACGTACTTCATTTTTCTTTGACAAATAAGACAGCAGCCGTTGGCGTTTTCCTATAATTTGCCGGAGGCCTCTCTGAGATAAATAGTCTTTTCTATGCAATTCCAAATGTGAAGTAATTCTTCGGATCTTATTAGTAAAACTGAATACTTGCAATTCAACGGATCCCTTGTTTTTGTTTTTTTCTTTTTCGTTTTGTGAAATAACTGAGATGAAGGCATTTTTTACCATAAAATGAAATATTCTCCCCTACTTAAATTTAAAATTTAATTTAACTATTTTTAATATTAAAAATAGTTAAATATATTTTTTTTTGATCAGTAATAATAATGCGGATTCCTTGTTCATTTTGTATACCCAAGAATCTTCATTTCCTTATGAATTTATAATTTTATCCAATTGTTTTTATGGGCATAGGGATCCAAACAGATAATCTATTTCTACACTTAGAAAAAAAATTGTACCTAAGATTCGAATCATAATATTCCGTTGATTCCTTTTTAGATGTAATTGATATGTCATTAAATTAATAAATTAATGATATGAATAGAATGAAAAACAATGCATGTGTGCATATTTTTGTTTTCATGTATCAACTAAAATATGTTATGGAATCTATGAAAAACGTACCATTAAGGGGTTTTTAATCGTGGATACATATGTATTCTTACCATATTGAAACGACTTCCATTATTAGTATCAAACCAACAACGATTCATACAAGCTAAATCTTCTAATCGATAATTGGTCCAAAAAAATCGTTTGAATTTAATTAGTTTCTTTTTTTTTTTTTCTCTATCTCTATAAAGATCTTTGTTTTTAGTCGAAATGTTACCACAGGTTTGAGTCTTCTTTCCATTGAAAAATTCTGTATTTATCTGATGAATACCTTGGCTATTCTTCGAATTTAAAGAAATTAGAATTCCGAATTCTCTACGACGTTGAGATAAAAAGGTATTTTCAGGAACAAAAAAATCATCAAGATTTTGGTTTTTATTTCCAGTGTTCCTTTTGTGTTTTGCAATGGACTCGTCGAAATTTGTCTTATCACCACAGCCCTTTTCCTGGTGTCTTGGATTCATTTTGTGCTTACTCTTATGACCCAATGAAATATTTATGGTTTGGTACATAAGAAACTGTCCGACATTTTTTACAGCAAGACGAACTGGTTCGATAATCAATATTCCTTTTTTCAAAAATTCTGTAAGACTCAAATTGTTCTGAATTAGTAAAATATCGAGACTCATTTCTCTCCTTTGAATAGAGGATATAGCAATTTCGTTTGGATTTATCAGTCTAAGCAGGAGACAAAATACTTTTATATTATTTAGTACTCTTTGATTTACAGAAGCATTCCATCGTAATTGAAAACAGAAATACCTTTTTAGGAGGAAATCAAGCTCCGCTTCCGTAGAACTTTTGTATTTTTTTTTCTTTTGCGTGTCTGATCCCGCAAAAGATTCTTCAAGACCTTTTTCTTGGTTTAAGCGAACTGATCCAAGATCCACTTGTCTTTCAGATTCTTTTTCTTCTTCATTTTGATTCTTGACTTCAATAGTTTTTTTTTCATTCGAGAATAAGAATATATTAGTATCTCTTTTTTTCTTGTTATTTACCTTCTTTTTTTCAAAAACATTTTCATTCAAATCAAAAAGAAGTAATTTGATTGGTATGGCTACGGGGGTTTTCTTATATGCATTGTAAAGTATCAAAATTTCTGGGAAGAACCAAAGTTCCAAATTCAATATGGAATGACTTAATAGTCTTTCATTCATTTCCATCCAATCAAAAAGTTTTTTTTTTTTTTTTAGGGATGAATTTATTTCTTCATCTTGATGAAAGATGAGATAAAAAAGACTTTTCTTATTAATTTTATCAATTATTTGAGAATTATTAGACACAGTCTTCGTATTTTTATTACTTTTGGTTCCAGTATCAATCCAAAATTCAATATCCATCTTGTTTCTAATACAAAAACGGAGAATTCTCCAATCAAAATATTTTCTAGCCGGGTTTTTCTCTATATCCATAATCTCATCTTCTCCCAGATAGTTATTCATAGGAACATCTCCTGGCAGATGAACACATTTGTGGTTATATGTCTTGTAATTATACAAAAAAATCCCTTGGTTATTTTTTTCTTTTAATAAGAATCTAAAAATATCTGAGTCCTTCGGATCTTCATCATTAATAAATTTATATGCTAAAAGATCATATCTATAGTGTTTTTTAAAATTATTTTTTTTATTTAGTAATGGCTCCGCTTCAAAATTATTTTTTTTTTCGTACTGAATTAATTGGTCTTTTTCATATGAATTGTTTTTTTTTTTTTTTAAATATTTATTTTCAGCTATACATCCTTGATTAACAATCGTTCGCCATTTTTGGGGTCCTAATCTAGACCATCTTATCTGAGATAAATAGTATTGATAATGATAATGACCGGCTTTTAACCAGTTTTTCCATTGATTCATGGTGGAAGTAATCGGTTTTTTATGTCTTAATTGGGAATGAAATATTCCTTGTACTCCAAAATAATCCTTTATTTTATTTTTAAGAAAAATGTTTGTTCCGTGATCATGATCATGATATTGACGAGATGATCTTAACTTATATAAGTTATATAAGTTAAAAAATTTGGTTTGTGATAATTTGTAAAATACATAGGCTTGTGACAAAGAAGATAAGCCACGAAAAAGCCTTTCTTTCTTATTACTAATATTAGTAAGTGACTTTTTTATATTCAAAATAAAGTTAATTGTATTTTTATTTACTTTATCAATATCATCTTTTTCTTGATTTTCGTCATTATTATAAATGTATTTGTCAATAAGATTTCTAGCTGATTCAAGAAAAAGTTCTGCATTCATTCTGAGAATTTTAATGATAGATAGAAAGATATCTATGTATATTTGCTCAATATATTTTTTTTTTAAAAAATGGAATTTACGAACTACTCGAGCATTTCTTCTTTTTAGTGTCTTTTTTAATGATCCGAATCTTTTCGTACCATAAGTTATTTTGTTAGCACTCTTGTTTTTCTTTAAGATCACTTTCGGCTCTTTTTTTTTTTTTATTTGATTTATGATTGTCCTTTTTTTATTAGTCAAATCTTGCATTCTTGCTTCGGCCAGTGAAGAATTTGTCCAATCCATAGGGATAATTTGAATCGCGGATTCATGAATTGTCTTTTTATTAGTTATAAAATCTTTTTTAGTTTCATTCAATTCATCTAATCCGCTAAATACTAATAGAATAGTGATTAGTTCTTTTAGTTTTTTTTTTAAAAAAACTAAAAAAAGTGGACTTTTTTTGATAACTCTTTTTTTACTTTCTTTTGATTTTGTGAAATTTAAAGAAAACTTTGTTCTTTTTTTTAAAATCCTTATAAATAGAAAACTCTTTTTTGTAAACTTTCTAACCCTTTCTTCGAGTTTTTTACAAATGGGTTTAAAATCAAAAAGAGAGGTTCTTCTTTTGGTAGAACCAAAAGGAAATTCAGCTTCCATCCCAAAAACTGTTAAAAAGCAAAAATTCTTTTTTTTACTTTTCTTCCCTTTCATTGGGTCCTTTTGAGGGCATTGTAGCTTAACTCTGTGCCAAGGTTTCAGGCGAAAAGGGAATAGTATTTTTATCTGAATACCCTCTGTTAACCAGTTTTTCGGAAAGTCTTTTTCGGATAATTGAACTCCATTATAGGTGCATTTAACATGCATTTCTTTATTCCAATCTTTTAAATCCTCAGACCATTCTGGAAATTGAAATAATAGTGTACGGATGGTATTTTTAGCTATTATCAATAAAGGTAAGAAAATATATTTTCTAAGAATGGATTGGATTACTAGCAACGAGCCTCTTATTACGTGAGCAAATAGAATGTTATCCCAGGCTTCTGCTATTTCTACCCGTGCTTTTTCCTCCCTTTTGTCCTTCTCTTTTTTATCACTTTTTTGTATCCTGTCTTCACTATAATCTGAAATCACAAATTCTCTGTTTTTACATATCAAATTGATAAACATTATTTTCATCATCTGCGAGATATCAAAAGAAAACAAAAAGGGTTTGTCTAGTCGGTCCAAAAAAAGGGGGGAATG